AAATGCTGTTAATCCTGCCGTGAAGCAAGCTAGTATTCCAACAATCTGTGAATACAACCAACTATCATTAAGAATTTCATCTTTAGACCAAAAACAAGCAAGAGGTGGAATACCACATAGAGAAAGTGTCCCTAAAAAAAAAGAAGTTTTTGTAATTGGCACATATTTTAGTAAACCACCCATAAGAACCATATTTTGACTTTTATTTGGAGAATATCCAACAATAGGCTCCATTGAATGAATAATTGATCCAGATCCTAAAAACAATAATGCTTTAGAATAAGCATGAGTAATCAAATGAAACAAAGCCGTTCGATAAGACCCCATACCTAAAGCTAACATCATATACCCCAATTGAGACATTGTAGAATAGGCTAAACTTCTTTTAATATCGTTTTGTGCAAGAGCTAAAGTAGCTCCTAATAGTACTGTTATTATACTTAGCAAAGATATGAAATTCATTATGTAAGGTATAACTATAAAAAGGGGAAAAAGCCGAGCTACAAGAAAAATTCCCGCTGCCACCATAGTAGCAGCATGGATAAGAGCTGAAATAGGAGTAGGACCCTCCATAGCATCGGGTAACCATACATGAAGGGGAAATTGAGCAGATTTAGCAACTGCACCAGAAAATAATAGGAAGACACATAAAGTTCCAAATAAAAAATGGACCTCATTAGTAGAAATAAAGTTATTGAATATTTGGAACAAATCTCGAAATTCAAAGCTACCTGTTATCCAATAAAGACCTAAAATTCCTAATAATAAACCAAAATCCCCGATACGGTTAGTCACAAATGCTTTTTGGCAAGCATTTGCGGCAAGGGGTCGTGTGAACCAAAAACCTATTAATAGATAAGAGCACATTCCAACTAATTCCCAAAAAAGATAAATTTGTATCAAATTAGAACTGGTAACTAATCCCAACATAGATGCATTGAAAAAACTCATATAAGCAAAAAATCTCAAGTATCCTTGATCATGAAACATATAATTATCACTATAAATAAGAACCATAACTCCGATAGTAGTGATTAATATTGACATAATAGAAGTAAGTGGATCAATCAAATAGCCAAACTCTAAAGAAAAATCATTATTGATGGTCCAAGACGATATATATTGATAAATGGAACTCCTATTTATTAGTTGAATAGATAGGTCGGCTGAAAAAACCATAACTATACTTAACAAGAAAATACTATGAAACGACCACATACGTCGAAGATTTTTTGTTGCCGTCGGAAAAAAGATAAGACCTAGTCCTATTACAATAGGAACTGGAAGTGGAAGGAGAGGTATGAGCCATGCATATTGATATGTATGTTCCATAATTTTTTTTCTTTCAAGATTATTTCTAATTCACCAGATCCTATCGAATTGTAAAAGAAAAAATCAAGATAGGTAAGAACTAAAAAAGTTTTATTCTGAATTATTCTCAGTGTTTCCTCAATACTTCAAATATTCAAATCAAGAAGTGCAAATTGGTCAAATAACATGGAGAACTCATTTGTGAAAACGGAATACTTAGTTTTTAAATAAAAGAAAAATGAAAATTTTAAAATTAGGTATATTCTCTCTTTCACCTTAGCCAATTAATAGGAAACTTTCTATTTAAAGTAGTTATTAGATCAAAGCTGGGTAATTAGTCGATGAATTTGATTCCAGGTATAAATGACTAAAATAAACTAAGATCTAAATGGAAGCTGTTTGTTTTTTTTTTTTTTTTTTTTCTGAGGTTAGTAGCGTATCATCTATGGATAGATAGATAATGAAAAAGAATTCGTTTTGAACAATAGATGTCTTTCACATCCAACGATATTATTGAAAAACCTTTTAAATTTTGAATGGCAGTTCCAAAAAAACGTACTTCTCTGGCCAAAAAGCGTATTCATAAAAGGTTGTGGAAAAGGAAGGGATATTGGGCAGCGTTAAAAGCCTTTTCATTAGGCAAATCCCTTTCTACTGGTAATTCAAAAAGTTTTTTTGTACCGACACCTAAATAATAATAGATTCAAATAATCGGAATCGGACAAATGTTAATTTAGGGTAGAATAGGACTACAAAATTTTTATTATCTAATGCAATACCTAGTAAAGCGTAAATGGAACTTTTTGACTATTCTATAATGGTATAAAAAATCCCGAAAGCAATATTTTTTTGCGAAATAAAAATCCCCACCCCGGAAATAAGAAAACATACTCAAAATAAACTATTTGAAACCTTCTATCTGGTGGGGGTTTTTATTTCCCCCATCTCTCCCTTTCGCACAATCTTTTTTTATGCTTTCCTAAGATAGGAGGTAGCACTTTTTATTTACAAATACAACACTGGACAGAATAAAAGACCTGAACAAACCTGACTATTCAGTTTATTAAGTTCATTAATTTAGCCATTTACTAAAAAAAGTTCAGAACAGTTACTTAACTCATTAAATCTCGACACTTAAATAATAATAGCTTATTATCATTTTAAGTAAGCCGCTATGGTGAAATTGGTAGACACGCTGCTCTTAGGAAGCAGTGCTTGAGCATCTCGGTTCGAATCCGAGTAGCGGCACATTCTCTTCTAAACGAGATAGAATAAGTCCTATAATGAATTCAATTCCGATACCTTATTTTAAAAATGGATATGATATTTTTTACTGTCGAACATATATTAACTCATATTTCTTTTTCCCTTGTTTCAATTGTAATTACAATTTATTTGATAAGCTTCGTAGTCGATGAAATGATAGGACTCTCTAATTCCGCTGAAAGAGGTCTAATAGCTATTTTTTTCTGTCTAACAGGATTATTAATTATTCGTTGGATTTATTCACACCATTTTCCATTAAGTAATTTATGTGAATCGTTAATTTTCCTTTCGTGGAGTTTCTCGATTATTCATATGTTTCCATATTTTAAAAAAACAAATTTACGCGTAATAACTGCACCAAGTGCTATTTTTACTCAAGGATTTGCCACTTCGAGTCTGTTAACTGAAATGCATCAATCCACAATATTAGTACCTGCTCTCCAATCCCAGTGGTTAATGATGCATGTAAGTATGATGTTATTAGGTTATGCAGCTCTTTTATGTGGATCATTATTATCAGTATCTCTTCTAGTCATTACATTTAGAAAGGATATCGAAATTTTTGCTAACAGCCATTTTTTTTTTACTGAGTTATTTTACTTTGGTCAGATCCAATACATGAATAAAAGAAGGAATGTTTTACAAAGCATCTCCTTTGATTCTGCTAAAAATTATTACCGATCCCAATTGATTCAACAATTAGATCATTGGAGTTATCGTGTTATTAGTCTAGGGTTTATCTTTTTAACTATAGGGATTCTTTCCGGAGCAGTCTGGGCTAATGAGGCCTGGGGATCATATTGGAATTGGGACCCAAAAGAAACTTGGGCCTTTATTACATGGACTATATTCGCGATTTATTTACATACTCGAACAAATACAAATATGAAAGTTGCCAATTCTGCAATTGTAGCTTCTATGGGCTTTATTATAATTTGGGTATGCTATTTTGGGGTCAATCTCTTAGGAATAGGGCTACATAGTTATGGTTCATTTCAATTAACATCTACTTGAATAAAAAAAGAATAAAAAAGGCCTACCGATTAGCGATAGAAAATAGCATAGATAAATAAAAATCTAATAAATCTTAGTTGAACGTCAAGAGCCGTTTGAATCAAGTATTGTATTGATTCAAATGGCTCTCACAAAGGCTAAATAGATCCAGTTACAATTCTTTTTCTATTAATGAGTTAATTAAGTCAAAAATTTATCTATAAAAAAATTATCTATAAAAATATTTAAATAAAATACTTTGAACCTTATCAACTGATAATGAAAAAACGAAATCCGGGTAAAGACCAATACCTATTATGGGTAGAACGATGGAGATCGAAACAAATAGTTCTCGTGGTCCCGAATCAAAAAAATAGGAATTTGGAACAGTAAATAGCTTGTATCCATAGAACATCTGGCGTGACATAGATAATAAATAAATAGGAGTTAATATCATCCCCATTGCCATTACACAAGTAATTAGTATTTTTGTCATTAAAAGATATTTTTGACTAGTAATTAGTCCAAAAAAGACTATCAATTCCGCAACAAAACCACTCATACCCGGTAATGCAAGAGAAGCCATCGATAATATACTCAACATCGTGAATATTTTGGGCATTAAAATAGCTATCCCACCCATTTCATCGAGATAAACAAGACGGATTCGATCATAACCCGTTCCTGCCAAGAAAAAAAGCCCAGCACCAATAAAGCCATGAGAGATTATTTGTAAAAGAGCTCCGTTGAGGCCCGTATCAGTAATAGAGCCAATTCCTATAATTATGAAACCCATATGAGATACAGAAGAATAGGCTATTCGTTTTTTTAAATTACGTTGGCCAAGAGATGTTAAAGCTGCATAGATTATTTGGATCGTACCAACTATTATCAACCATGGAGAAAATAGCGAATGAGCGCGGGGTAATAATTCCATATTGATCCGAACCAACCCATATGCTCCCATTTTTAATAAAATTCCAGCTAGAAGCATACAAGTACTATAATGTGCTTCCCCGTGGGTATCTGGTAACCAAGTATGGAGGGGTAGAATCGGTAATTTGACAGCAAAAGCAATAAGAAATAAAATATAGAATATTATTTCCAATGCCACAGGATAGGATTGATTAGATAATATTTCAAAATTGAATGTTGGTTCATTGGAACCATATAAACCGATACCCAGAACTCCCATTAACAGAAATATGGAACCTCCTGCAGTGTACAAAATAAACTTGGTAGCTGAGTATAAACGTTTCTTTCCTCCCCATAAGGATACAAGTAAATAAACAGGAATTAATTCTAACTCCCACATGATGAAAAAAAGTAAAAGGTCCCGGGAAGAAAATAATCCTATTTGGCCACTATACATTGCTAACATCAAGAAATGGAAAAATCGTGAATCTCGAGTAACGGGCCAAGCTGCCAAAGTAGCTAAAGTAGTAATAAATCCCGTTAATAAAATGGGTCCTATAGAAAGTCCATCTATTCCTAATCTCCAGTAAAAAGAAAAAAAATGTATCCATTTATACTCCTCGGCCAGTTGTATTAAAGGATCGTCAAATCGGAAATGATAACGGAATGCATAGGTCATTAGAAGGAGTTCCAAAATACATATACATATAGTGTACCACCGAATTATTTTATTTCCTTTCTGAGGGAGAAAGAAAATAAAAGAACCTGCAGATATCGGAAAAGCTACAATTAAAGTTAACCAAGGAAAAAAGTTCATGGTAAAGATAAGATACACTTAGACCATAAAAAACCCGTACTAAAAAAAAAGAAATGGAAACTATATATTATTTTGAGCACGGGTTTTTGTCGGTAAAAAATGGATTAGTGCTATTTTTTTTTTTGAACGTATCAATAAGCTAGGCCCATGCTACGAGTTGTTTCATGCCATAAATAAACCCGAACACTCAAGAAATCTGTTGGACAGGCGGATTCACATCGTTTACAACCAACACAGTCTTCTGTTCTTGGGGCGGATGCTATTTGTTTCGCTTTACACCCGTCCCACGGTATCATTTCTAATACATCTGTGGGGCAGGCTCGAACACATTGAGTACATCCTATACATGTATCATAAATTTTTACTGAATGTGACATTGAATCTCTAAATTTTTGAACGTCATAAATTTTCAATCTAATAAACTTGTACATGAATCATGTATTGAGATATCAGATGAATCAATGATTTACCAAAATTTTTATACAAAATTTATTTTGATTTATGGATCAGCTTATACAAACGAGTAAAGGTACTTTTATTTAGTCCATCTTCGTAAATAGGAATATGACCCCATATTTAATATCATACATACTAATTGGACTTACTGAATAACAATTTTTTATTTGCGTCGATAAAGATTCAAATTTTTGAATGCATATTCATATTATTTATTCAAGAAATTTGATTGATTGGTGCGAGTTGATTTTCTATTACGATAAATTGAGGAAATAATTGCTGGTCCAATAGCTGCTTCAGCGGCTGCAATAGCTATTACAAAAATTGAGAAAATATCTCCTACTAATTGGCGGCTATCAAAAAAATCAGAAAATGTTACGAAGTTTATATTAACTGCATTTAGGATAAGTTCAAGACACATAAGGGCTCTAACCATATTTCGGCTCGTGATCAATCCATAGATACCGATAGAAAATAAATAGGCACTCAAAATAAGTACATATTCGAGCATCATTGACCGACTCCTTATCAATCTTGATTCATTTCAATATGAACAACAACTCAACTTATTCTATTGACTAGAATCGAAAAAAAAAGTACGGAACAGGGACAAAGAAATAGATTTCTAATATTGAGACTAGGTACTAGATTGAATTAAAAAAGCATTTCTTATCTTATCTATGAACGTTTGAAAGCTTTATTACTGACGAGCTACCGCAATTGCACCTATCAAAGCAAATAAAAGAATTATTGAAATGAGCTCAAATGGAAGAAAAAAATCTGTTGATAAATGAATCCCAATTTGTTGACTATTACTTATCAAATCCTGTTCTACAATATGGTTTGATCTTGTAGTCCAAATAATCCCGTACCATGAGGTATCTGGAATAGTAGTAATTAGTGAAACAAAAATACTTGTACAAACCACTGAAGTAACTCCATCTCCAACAGTCCAAAACTCGAAATCTTTGTAATATTCTGAACCATTAATAAACATCACAGCAAATATGATTAAAACATTTATAGCTCCCACATAAATAAGAAGTTGGGCAGCAGCTACAAAATGGGAATTTGATGAAATATAGAATAAGGATTTACAAACAAGAACGAATCCCAATGAAAAGGCGGAATAAATTGGATTAGTAAATAATACTACTCCTAGACCTCCTAATATAAGACCTGATCCCAGAAAGATTAAAAGAAAATCGTGTATTGGTCCCGGTAAATCCATTATATATAATATAAAATAAGAATAAAAAAAAAAAATAGAAATGTTTCATGACCTTATTGATCGGACCAGGAAAAGTAAAATTATCCGGAATATATTTTTAATTGAAAGAATAAATGTGTATTGATATAGGTTTAATAATTGGACCAATATCATTCTTTTTTGAGGTTCAATTCGGCAGTTCAAAAAAAAAATTCCTTTATATCAAAAGACTACATTAGTAATTATCATTTTTTTCTAAAAGGCGTTTAGCCATTTTTTATTTGAGGCGCATTCGAAATTGTTCGAATTGTGTAATCGTCAATTAATGCCAATGGTAAACGACCCAAAGCAATTTGATTATAATTCAATTCGTGACGATCATACGTAGAAAGCTCATATTCTTCAGTCATTGATAAACAATTTGTGGGGCAATACTCAACGCAATTACCACAAAATATACAGATTCCAAAATCAATACTGTAATTAAGCAATTGTTTCTTTCGGATCCTAGTTTGTAGTTTCCAATCAACAACAGGTAAATTTATCGGGCATACGCGAACACATACTTCACAAGCAATGCATTTATCAAATTCAAAGTGAATTCGACCGCGGAAACGCTCTGATGGAATTAATTTCTCATAAGGATATTGAATCGTTACAGGTAAACGATTTGCGTGGGATAAAGTAATCATAAAACCTTGACCGATGTACCTTGCAGCTCGTACTGTTTGTTCACCATAATTGATGAACCCAGTTACCATAGGGAACATATCGCGAATAGCTATGAATAATTTGATGATTGTTTCCTTCTCTTGTTTCAGATAAGTCTACGTATAGACTCGCATGGTTAGAGTGAAAGGAGTTGGGAAGAAGTTGTTAATAATAAATTACCGAGAGAAATAGGTAAAAGAAATTTCCATCCAAGATTTAATAATTGATCCATTCTCAGCCTAGGTAAAGTCCATCTTGTTGTAATAGGAATGAACAAAAACAAATAAGTTTTAACTAATGTAATAAAAATACTAATGATTGTTCCAAAGACTCCGCCTGCTTTTTCAAAAAGTTCAGGAATGGATATATATGGAATAGAGAGATTCCAACCACCCAAGTAAAGAACTATTACAAAAAATGAAGAAACTAATAGATTTAGATAGGATGCAACAAAAAATAAACCAAATTTGATACCTGAATATTCGGTTTGATAACCTGCTACTAATTCTTCTTCTGCTTCTGGTAAATCGAAGGGTAACCTCTCACATTCGGCTAGAGAAGCAATTAGAAAAACGATAAACCCTATTGGTTGACGCCACAAATTCCACCCCCATAAACCATATTTTGACTGTGCTTCAACTATATCAACTGTACTTGAACTATTAGATAATCATAGTCGGTGATAACATTACTGTTACTATCGCTATTACAGAACCGTACATGAGATTTTCATCTCATACGGCTCCTCTAGGAGCCTAAATAAACGGGTTGGTATTATTTAACGTGATATACTTGTATGTTAGATAGAGTCAAAATCTATGAAAAAGCCCTGAATTAGCCCAATGTAATTCCGTCTGCTATAAAAAAAAGTATTTCTGAATTAATCTCATCCTTTCCTTTTACTTTAATTGTAAGAATTTCAATATTATTTGAGTAATAACTTAAGCCGTTCATAAAATACTCCTTTTAATACTATATATAAATATTCCAACCCAGGATTTTCGATTACGAAAAAAAATATTACATATTCCATTACTTCATCACTCATTACAGGACTTTTATCCCTATGAATATAACTATATTACAGAAAGAATATAACTATATTAAAGAAAGAATAAAAAAGGTCACTCTTTTTTATTGGAATTGCATTCTTTCTATTTTGTTCGTTCCTGTTCTTCTTTTTCTTCTTTCTCAAAAAGGGGTCCTTTCAAAAAGGATTCTTTCGTTCCTGATAGTTTTTTTTTTTCAGTGGATAGGGGCATACTCTGAATCGGAATCGTGGGAAGTACTACCAGATCATTTCTACCAACTTAAAGCCCCAATGAGTGTTCCTGTTATGCGGAAATACGTTTTTGTATAATTTGCATAATCTCTATTACTAATCCTTTGTGTACTTTGGTATTTCTAACCACCCACTCATTTTTTATCAACTCACTATTATGGTAATACATACATACAAACGATAGTGAAAAACCCATAAAGTTTGGTTGTTATTTTAAATCCGCTTCAAGTCAGGATGATCAATCAACCGATCTTGGGATAAACAGTGTGAATTACTTATGTTTACTTCTGTTTAATCCTTATACATAGGAAATGAGACTTACTATTTTTACTGCAAATTTAGAAGCTGTTTTCTTTCACTCATAGAACTATCGGATTGTGTTCATCAGTTAGGTTAATGAACAAAAAAATGAAGTGATTTCTTTAATTCAGACAATTTCTTTCCAACGAAAAGAAAAAGGACAATAGAGAAAATGTTTCAACGAATCGCACGTAGAGATATTGATAACACGCATAGAGTTAATGGTATTTCATAACTAATCGATTGAGCAGCAGCCCGTAAACCACCTAAAAAAGAATATTTGTTATTTGATCCATATCCTGACATAAGAAGTCCAATTGGCGAAATACTTGAAATGGCAATCCATAAAAAAACACCAATATTGAGATCGGCTAGAACAAGATGATAGCCAAAAGGGATTACTAAATAACTTAATAGAATTGATATGACTGCTATGGATGGTCCGATATTGAATAAATAAGTATCGCCTCTAGATGGAAGAAGGTTTTCTTTGAAAAGTAGTTTTGTACCATCTGCTAAAGCTTGGAGAATTCCAAAAGGTCCAGCATATTCAGGTCCAATACGTTGTTGTAGTCCTGCAGCTATTTCTCTTTCTAACCAAACAATTACTAGTACACCTATTGTGATTCCCACTATAACAGTCAAAATCGGAATAAGCATCAATATGATCTCATACACCTCTTTTAAGGATTCCCATTTTAAAAAAGCATTGATATCTTGTACTTCTGTTGTATCAATTATCATTTTAACGATCAACTTCTCCCATAATGATATCTATACTACCTAGTATCGTCATAATATCAGCCAATTTCATTCTTTTAACTAGCTGAGGAAGAATTTGCAAATTGATAAAACCCGGCGGTCTAATTTTCCATCTCCAAGGAAAAATTTTCCCATCTCCTAGCAGAAAAATTCCCAATTCGCCTTTTGGGGCTTCGACTCTCGCATAAAGTTCTTGTTTCGACAATTCAAAAGTGGGAGAGGTTTTTTTACTAATGAAGCGATATTCAAAATCATTCCATTGGGAATCCCTTACTTTATCAAAACATCGTATTTCTAAATTCTCATAAGGTCCTCCCGGAATTCCTTCTAAAGCTTGTTGAATAATTTTGATAGATTCCTCAATTTCACTGATCCTTACTAAATAACGAGCTAACGAATCTCCTTCTTTTTGCCATTGGACTTCCCAATCAAATTCGTCATAACACTCATAATGATCAACTTTACGAAGATCCCAGTCTATTCCGGACGCTCGTAGCATTGGGCCCGATAAACCCCAATTTAGTGCTTCTTCTCCACTCAAAATTCCTACTCCCTCAACACGTTCTAAAAAAATAGGATTGCGTGTAATAAGTTTTTGATATTCCGAAATTCCGGTTAAAAAATAGTCGCAGAAATCAATGCATTTATCTATCCACCCATACGGTAAATCAGCGGCAACTCCGCCGATACGAAAAAAATTATGCATCAATCTCATACCAGTAGCAGCTTCGAACAGATCATATACTAATTCTCGTTCTCGGAAAATGTAGAAGAAGGGGGTTTGTGCACCAATATCCGCCATAAAAGGGCCAAGCCATAGTAAATGAGAAGCTATACGACTTAATTCTAACATAATTACTCTAATATAACTGGCTCGTTTAGGTACTTGAATATTCCCTAACTGTTCCGGTGCATTTACGGTTATGGCTTCGGTGAACATAGTAGCCAAATAATCCCAACGAGTTACATAAGGTAAATATTGGATAATTGTTCTATTTTCTGCAATTTTTTCCATTCCTCTGTGTAAATACCCCAATATTGGTTCACAGTCAACAACATCTTCACCATCTAGAGTAATGATGAGTCGAAGAACGCCGTGCATTGATGGGTGATGAGGTCCCATATTTACTATCATAAGTTCATTTCTTATAATTGGTACATTCATAGGTTGTTCCTTGATTCATTTTTCTAGGAATTGCAGAAAACAAAAAGAAATTCATCAAAATTCATAATCCAATAACCAATAAATTCAATTTTAGTTATTGGAATTAACGACTTTTAGGTTCCCGAATATCTAGTCGATCAATTAATTCTTTATAACGTATTCCATTTTTTTTTGACAAATAACACAGCAGCCGTTGACGTTTTCCCAGAATTTTCTTTAGACCTCTCTGAGATAAATAATCTTTTCTGTGCAATTCCAAATGTGAAGTAAGTCTTCGGATTTGCTGAGTGAAATTAACTACTTGAAATTCAACGGATCCCTTGGTTTCTTCTTTTTTTTCTTGTTTTTGGGAAATAACTGAGGAAACTGAATTCTTTAGCATAAAACCAAATCCTCTCCAACTTTTTAAAAATATGAGTTTTATGGATCAGTAATAATAATGGTGGACTTTAATCCGGAGATAGAAAAAGGGTGGACCGCAGAACATAAAAGAGAGAAAAATGAAACTTTAAAGACTAAAAATCTTTTGATGAATCATAGATCTAATTGATATATTATTGAATTAGTATTCATGTATTAGAATAGAATATAAGACAATACGTGTCTACGTTTGTTTAGTTTTTTATGGGAGATATCTTACAGAATAGAAATAAGAATATCCTATCATGTATTTCATACATTTAGAATTGTGGATACATATGTATTCTTAACATACTGAAAGAACTCCCAGTATTGCTATTAAACCAATAACGATTCATAGAAACTAAATCTTCTAATTGACAAGTTGGCCAAAGAAAAAACTTTAATCTATTAAGACGGTTGCTTTCAATCAAAAATGGACCAGAAATTTTGACATTGGTTCCGTTGAAAAATCCCAGATTTATATCTATACCTTTGGTTTTTTTTGAATTAAAAGACATTAGAATTCTTAACTCTTTTCGACGGCTCGGCGATAAAATAGTTTCAAGAACAAGTAAACTTGAGTTTTTTATGTCTCTATTTTCAAGAATTTTTTGCTCTTTTGCAATGGATTTTGCAAAATCCATTTTTTCTCCATACCTTGGATTAGTTTGATAATTAGTCTTCTGCAATAATGAAACCCGTATGCTTTGATACATAAGAAACTGTCCAGGATTATTTATAGCCATACGAACTGGTTCAATAAAAAATACTCCCCTTTGCATCCATTCTGTAACATATTTATGACTCGGCATTATATCTAGATTTATTGTTCCTCTTTGAATAGCGGATAGAGCGCTTTCTCTTGGATTTCGCAAGCTAAGCAGGAGACAATATACTTTGATATTTTTCATTAGTGTTAGATTGAAAAAAAAAGACCATCTCAATTGAACAAGCAAATGACTTGTTAGTAAAAAATCGGGGTCTTCCTCCGTATTGCTTTCGATTATACGTTTTTTTATGTCCGATTCCACCCTATAGTCTAAAAAATCACCGTAGTCTGAAACATCTTTTTCTTGGTTTAAGAGAAGGGATCCAAGAGTCCATTTTTGCTTTAGGGTGATATTTTTTTTTTCACTCAAACTTTTCTTTTGATTAAAATTTAAAAGAAGTGATTTGATTGGTATGATCCATAGTTTTAGTTTATATACATTATAAAGGAGTATCAATTCTGGTAAGAACCAAAGTTCTTCATTCAAAATTGGAAATTCTTCGTTCATTCCCAGCCAATCGAAAAAGCTTTGAATCCTTGGATTGGTTTGCTCAGTTTGGTGAGTCGTCAAATCAAAAAAAACCTTCTTATCGATTTGTTCAATTAGTTGATAATTACTTATCTTAGTATTCTTGGTATTAGTATGGATCCAGGCTTCAATATTGACTCTTTTTCTAAGATACAAATGGATAATTCTGTAATAAAAAAAAGATTTATTCATATCCGTAATAGCTTTTTCGCCTAAAGAATTGTTATCGCCTCGCGTAAAAAGTTTTCGTTTATTTGTGTTGTAATTATAGGATATTTTTTGGTTATTGTTTCCTTGTGATGGTAAAAGAAAAATATATGAGTTCTTCTTATTTTCATAATTAATCGATTTATATGATAAGAGATCATATCGACAATTTTTTTTTAAATTTCCTTTGTGATTTGATAATGAGTGTAATCCATAATCATTAATTGCCTTTTCGTAACGAATTAACCCAGCGTTTTCATATAAATCCGATTTTGATGAATCCTTATTTTCATTTTGTTTTATAGAGCGGCTATTTTGTTTTTTTTTCCATTTTTTTGGTAGCAATCCAGACCATCTAATATGAGATATATTATATTGATAATGATTCTGTAACCAGCTTTTCCATTCATTTCTTCCAGAAGTAAGAAATTTCTTCGTTTTTAATTCCAAATCAAATATTCCTTGTGCTTCAAAATCATCCTTTATTTTATCTTTTAAACAAAGAAATGTTTCATGATATTGACGTGCAGATCTGAATCTTAAGGTGTATAAGTTAAAAATGCAACTTTGTGATAATTTATACCCTACAAAGGCTTGTGATAAAGAAGATAAGTCAAAAAACAATTTTGAAGTTTTATTACTAATATAAAAAGAGGACTGTCTAAAGTTTCTAAAGTCTTTTTTTTTTTCTTTTTTATTTATTTCATTATTGTAAGTGTACTTATCCATTTTTTTTGTTTTTGATTCAAAATCAAAAAAAAGCTGTCCCTTGATCCTTATTATATTAATAACTAGGACGATAGCAATGTATACTCTTTCAATAAAAAATTTGATAAAATACTGCGAGTTAAAGATTAGTCGAATCATTCGGTTTTTTACTATTTGACAAATAATTTGTATTTTTTTGAATTCTAATCTTTTTATGGCATGCCGCTTTTTGTTAAACCCATTATTTATCTCATGAGTTCTAAAATTTTTTTTCTTGCTTTTTATTATTTTTTTTAGTTGATTTCGGATTGTGCTTGTTCTAATAGTCATATCTTGCATTTTTTTTTCTGTTAGCGAATGTGTTGTCCAATTTTTTGATCGAGTTGGAATGGGCAATTTGTGAATTATTTGATTATTTTTTATCACATCTTTGTCGTTTTTAGTTTCACCCCATTCATCTAGTTCGCTCAACCCAAATAAAAAAATTCTTTTTTTTTTTGAGGGGGCATTTATTAGTCTTTTTAGAACTAGACCCTTTTTGTTAATCCAGTTTTTTATTTCTTTGAATATTTTTAAAATAAAAAAAAAAATTGTTTTCAATTTTATCATTTTTTTTATGAGTTCTTTAAAAATGGGTACAAAAAAGGAAGGCTCCTTTTGAGGTGAACCAAACGGCTGTTTGGTTGTCCTCCCCCACACAGTTAAAAAACACTTTTTTTTTTTCAATCGATCCATTTGAGGTAATTCAGGTTTCGATCTATGCCAAGGTTTCAGATAGAAAGGAAATAAGATCTTTATCTGAATACCTTCACTTAACCAGTTTTTCGGCAAGTCTTTTTCGGATAGTTCAACACCACTATAAGTGCATTTAACATGCGTTTCCTTATTCCAATTTTCGAAATCCTCGGACCATTCGGGAAATTGAAATAATAAGATACGTCCAATATTTTTAGCTATTATCAATGAGGGTAATATAATATATTTCCTAAGAATTGATTTTATTATTAATATACAACTCCTTGTTAATTGAGGAGTTAGAATACCGTTCGGAGGTTCTTCCGCTATTTCGATCCCTATTGTTGCTTCTCTTTTATACTTTTCATTTTTATCCGTTTTTTCTGAAAGTTCAGATTCTTTAGTTTTTGTCATCCAATTTCGGAAAATGCGTTTAATCAGTCCAGAAATATCAAAATAAGA